AGAGATCATACAAAATAGAATGATTTTAGAAGGAAGGGATATAATGAAATTCTTGATTGGATCTTCTCAGAGGAACGATCTATTTTATTTGATTTATGGATCCAATAACCAATTTTAAGAAATAAAAAAAAAAGAGGGTGGTTTTGTTTTATTCAAATTCGAAACGCCTCGTGATCTTCAACCAATTATGTGCTTCAATATAATTACCTGGAGTAAGCGCTATAGCTTGTTTCCAATACTCAGCAGCTTGATCGGACCAAGCCTCCGCAATTTCAGAATCACCCTGTAGAATGGCCTGTTCTCCCCGGTCGGAATAGGCGGGTCAATTCCTTCCCTTAGAACCGTACTTGAGAGTTTCCTACCTCATACGGCTCATCAATCGATTCTTTTTGTGTCCCATCTTATTAATTTACCCTATGGTAACTGAATTAGATTTCTAATAAATCTATCCTATTTTTCTTGGGTTAACCAGAACCAGAAGAAGTTAATTACATAAGTTTCAAACTCTAATTTTAATTTAATCAATAATCAGTTTTATCTTTTCTCCCACACCTTCAGAAGAATGAAGAATAGATATCCCCTATATTGTTTGTTAAAATTTTCTGAAAGGTAACTATCTCGATTTCATTTCATATATGAAATTCATATAGAATCGTTGAAAAAGACTTTCCTCCATAAGAAAAAAGAACTTACTATCTTTGGGATTTGATACTACACCGCTGCTCAATATCTTAGTGGATTGACTCTATTACATAAGTTGATTCCGAACTTTTATCTCATATCATGACATAAGTAAGCAGTTCTTAACTGTATCGACCCAATAGCTTGCTAATTGATCTTTACGGCGCTTTCTATATCAATTAGATCCTTTATCCATAGAGTATATAGGCGTACTTATTTCTTCTTTGGTTCTCGTGAAGTCTCTTTCCTTGCTACAGCTGATAAAAATCGTTACTTTGGACGATGCATATGTAGAAAGCCTATTTTTTTTTTTTTCTAGTATTTACTAGCCGATTTTATCTGTTTTTCCCTCGTTCTATAGTGGAGATAGTCGCACGTAATGACAGATCACGGCCATATTATTAAAAGCTTGTGGTAAGAATGGGTTTCGTTCTAGTGCCCGAAAATAATATTCCAAAGCCTTCGTATGCTCTCCATTGCTTGTGTGTATAAGGCCTATGTTATAGAGTATATAACTTCGATCATAAGGATCAATTTCTAGTCGCGTAGCTTCATAATAATTCTGTAAAGCTTCCGCATAATTTCCTTCGGATTGAGCTGACATCCGTTACGGTCGTTCACTCTATTCAAAGAATCTCCGTTCCAGAACCGTATGTGAGATTTTCATCTCATACGGCTCCTCCCTACTGTGCATAAAGTACTGTGGGAAATAATCTATGTAATCAAAATTTCACTATTCTCATTATGAACTGACAGGGACTAGTATTTTTACAAGAAATTTCTAGCCAGCCTTCCCGAAAGGGTTTGTTTTTTCTTAACACCAATCATATTAGTGCTAGATGGAAATGGTAACTCCAACGATTTCTTTGTCCTCAACGCTTCCTATTTCTAGGAATTAGTCACTTCAACGATCTTTGATGGTTATACGGGTATCCAAAGTACGAACGAGATGGATGTTTGTTGTCCCAACCATTCTTGTTAGTCCCGATATCGATAAGGAAAGGGAAGGGGGAATTTATAACAAAGTTTTCGTGTTGTTGATTCCTAGGAGTAGCGCTTCTTCCCCTATGCTGCCTATTTGTACTAGTGGAGTAGGATTAACCCGCAAACTAGAACCTATAGTATAGGCGTAACCTTTCGCTCAATACTAAAATCGATAATTAAAGCATCTGAGGCTGCATCAATCGAGGATACACGACAGAAGGAATTGTTCTATCTCTAAACTTCACCTTCACTAAGCGTGGGTTTCTTTCAAAAATTTGTTTCTTTCTATCCCGAATCGCGTCTATTTCTATCAGACTAAGGGCTAAAAAAAAAACAAGAATCAAATCGCACCATCTCTGTAATAGGTAAATGCCCTTTTTTCTCCTGAAGTTGTCGGAATTATTCGTAATAAGATATTAGCTACAATTGAAGAGGTCTTATCAATAAAATTTCCATTTATCCGAGATCTAGGCATAATTAGCAATCCATTCTATAATTCTTCTCATTTTCCCTTTTGGAAAATAAGAAAATCCCACAAAAAAGGAATCATACAGTAGTACGAAATATCATAAAAATATAAAAATAGACTGATTCTAAAAAAAAAAAATGTAGACCTTCCACTCAAATTGTGCCCTTTTGGACAAGGAGAGATATTCAATATTTGAATTGAATAAGATTAGATTTCATTCCAATTTTAATTTAGTAGTATACTGATGAACGAAACTATTACTATTTGAATACCCAAGAACTTTGTTTTTTTTACTATGGATTCTGGTAATTCGAGAAGTTTTTATTTGGTTATGATCAAAAAAAGGAGGAAAAAGAATGGAATAGA